ATCGAGCATCTTATCCCATTTTAAAATTGGTCTATTCTGCAGCAGCAAATGCTAGTCATAATATGGGTTTGAACGAAGCTGATTCATTCATTAGTGAAGCCAAAGTTAATAGGAGTACCATTGTGAAAAAATTAAGACCTCGAGCTCGAGGACGTAGTTATCCGATAAAAAGACCTACTTGTCATATAACAATTGTATTAAAGGATAAATCTAAATTCTTTTTAGATGAATCTAAGATTTAGATTCATCATAGTAAACACAGTAAAATAACATATATGGATGGAAAGAAAATATAATAGGAAAATATGGGACAAAAAATAAATCCACTTGGTTTCAGACTTGGTACAACCCAACGTCATCATTCCTTTTGGTTCGCACAACCAAAAAATTATTCCGTGGGGTTACAGGAAGATGAAAAAATACGGAATTGTATCAAGAACTATGTACAAAAAAATAGGAGAATATCCTCGGGTTTCGAAGGAATCGCACGTATAGGAATTAAAAAAAGAATTGATTTGATCCAGGTCATAATCTATATTGGATTTCCAAATTTATTAATAGAGGGACAAACACGAGGAATCGAAGAATTACAGATGAATGTACAAAAAGAATTTCATTCTGCGAACCGAAGACTCAACATTGCTATCACAAGAGTTGAAAAACCTTATGGGCAACCCAATATTCTTGCGGAATATATAGCTTTACAATTAAAAAATAGAGTTTCGTTTCGAAAGGCAATGAAAAAGGCTATTGAATTAGCTGAACAAACGGATACAAAAGGAATTCAAGTACAAATTGCAGGGCGGATTGACGGAAAAGAAATTGCACGTGTCGAATGGATCAGAGAGGGCAGGGTTCCCCTACAAACAATTCGCGCTAAAATTGATTATTGTTCCTATACAATTCGAACTATCTATGGAGTATTAGGCATCAAAATTTGGATATTTGTGGACGAGGAATAATAGACCTTTATTTATCTTGCCATTCTGGCCAGTGATAGAACAAAAAATAACAAACTGTTTCATTCTTTTTCCGTTAAATCAAACAAAAATGAGCAATTCTAATTCTATAAGGTTGAATAAAAATTCGATTGACCATTTGTTATAATTGCTATGCTTAGTGTGTGACTCGTTAATTTTTCTTTGGAGTTTAGAGTTGGGATTCAAAAAAAAATATAGACTAAACCCTACTTAAACTTAATAACTATATAAATAAATAAAAACAAAAAGAAAAAAAAATAAAAATAAACTAATAACCAACTTATTGCTTCGTATTGTCGAGATCCCAAGAAACAGTCACTATATGAGATGAGATGAGTGGATCAATCATATAGTTGCAGCAACTGCAACTAAAATCTTTTCCATAAAAAATCTGATTATGGGTTGTGAAACAAAAATAAAGGGATGTGGATAAATGGAAGGATGATAGAAAGAGAGAACAAAAATATCAATGATATATGATTCCAATATGTATGGTCTATGAATTACCTCATAAAGGCAATGTGATAAAGCATCAATACTGAATGAATATAAATAATAATAAAGAGCCTCGGGTTAATAAAAACTAAGGAGATTGACTCGAGAAGGAATTTTGTTGGGAGCTCCATTGCAGAGTTCAGGCCTAACCATTAATGGAGAAGCTATGGGAACGACGGAACCTGTGACTGCATAGGATTCTACTGAAAACGAATCCGAATAATTCATTGGGTGGGATGGCGGAACGAACCGAGAAAAAATTTATTTATTCTGAGAAGTCATGGGTTGACCTAGGAATAAAACAGTAAAGAGTCAATATTCGCCCGCGAAACCTTTATTTATTGAGATTACATTACAATATTTTGGCATCATTTGATAAGGGTAAAAATAAGGATCGTTATAAAATAAAAAGCATTATCTATAATTATAAATATAAAAAGCATTATCTATAATTTATATCTATAAATATGCATAACATAAATATTCTAGCTGTATATCCTGTATATACATCTTCCTGTATAACAAAACAAATTCAATATCAATAAATGTCTTAGTTTATTAGTTTATTAAATACATGTGTATCTGTAATATTATTGAATCCTTTCATTCGCGAGGAGCTGGATGAGAAGAAACTCTCATGTCCGGTTCTGTAGTAGAGATGGAATTAAGAAACGACCATCAACTATAACCCCAAAAGAACCAGATTTCGTAAACAACATAGAGGAAGAATGAAGGGAATATCTTGTCGGGGCAATTATATTTGTTTCGGCAGATACGCTCTTCAGGCACTTGAACCCGCTTGGATCACAGCTAGACAAATAGAAGCGGGGCGAAGAGCAATGACACGATATGCGCGTCGTGGTGGAAAAATATGGTTACGTATATTTCCCGACAAACCTGTTACAGTAAGACCTGCGGAAACACGTATGGGTTCGGGGAAGGGATCCCCCGAATATTGGGTATCCGTTGTTAAACCAGGTCGAATACTTTATGAAATGGGTGGAGTATCAGAAGCTGTAGCCAAAGCAGCTATTTCACTAGCTGCGTCCAAAATGCCTATACGAACTCAATTTGTCAGGATAGGTATGTAGAACTAAACAGTGTATTGAGGATGAAAAAACAACGGCAAGTTTATTTATTTCTGGACAGAGAATATTTCTTTTTTCCTTCATCCTTTGCATTAAGATAACGGATTCCAATAAAATGATATGATTCAACCTCAGACCCTTTTGAATGTAGCAGATAACAGCGGAGCTCGAGAATTGATGTGTATTCGAATCATAGGAGCTGGTAATCATCGATATGCTCATATTGGTGACGTTATTGTTGCTGTAATCAAAGAAGCAGTGCCTAATATGCCACTAGAAAGATCGGAAATAATTAGAGCTGTAATTGTACGTACTTGTAAAGAACTCAAACGTGACAACGGTATGATAATACGATATGATGACAATGCTGCGGTTGTCATTGATCAAGAAGGAAATCCAAAAGGAACTCGAGTTTTTGGTGCGATCGCTCGGGAATTGAGACAGTTGAATTTTACTAAAATAGTTTCATTGGCTCCCGAGGTATTATAAATACTACTAGATGAGACTATGATATATCAGAACATCTAAAACAGATCAAATTTAGTAGATTAGTAGATTGTGTCTCACGCATATACTTTTAATAAAAATTTTAATAATAAATAATTTTATAATAAAATTTATAATAAAAAAAATAAAATTTATAATAAAAAAAAATTATAATAAAAAAAACAAAGAAAAAAAGGAAACATGTTGATTATATCAAAATTAGGAGGCACCAATAATTATAGTTCGTCATGGGTAAGGACACTATTGCCGATATAATAACTTCTATAAGAAATGCTGACATGAATAAAAAAGGAACGGTTCGAATAGCATCTACTAATATCACCGAAAATATTGTGAAAATACTTCTACGAGAAGGTTTTATTGAAAACGTTCGGAAACATCAGGAAGGTAACAAATATTTCTTGGTTTCAACTCTGCGACATAGAAAGACTAGGAAAAGAATACACAGAACTATTTTAAAGCGTATCAGCCGACCCGGTTTACGAATTTATTCCAACTATCAACAAATTCCTAAGATTTTAGGTGGAATAGGAATTGTAATTCTTTCTACTTCTCGAGGTATAATGACAGATCGAGAAGCTCGACGAGAAAAAATTGGAGGCGAACTTTTGTTATATATATGGTGATCCTCCTCCTCTGGTATCCTAATTTTCTCTCTAACTTCCTATTTGTGAAATAGAGAGGAAAAGTGAGTTATATAACTCTTCCTCCATTAGTTGATACTTCAAGGAAGTTACCTGGAATGAAAGAACAAAAATTGATTCATGAAGGTTTAATTACTGAATCACTTCCCAACGGTATGTTCCGGGTCCGCCTAGATAATGAAGATGTAATTCTAGGTTATGTTTCGGGAAGGATCCGGCGCAGTTTTATACGGATACTACCCGGGGATAGAGTCAAAATTGAAGTAAGTTGTTATGATTCAACCAGGGGACGTATAATTTATAGACTTCGCAACAAAGATTCGAATGATTAGGTGATTTTTAAAGCATTCCTTTCATGACGATACAATTCGAAGTTCAAAAAAAATTCAAGAGACTTATTTTCTTCCAAGGAATAGATTCAAAATTAAGATAAGGAATAAGAAATATGAAAATAAGGGCTTCCGTTCGTAAAATTTGTGAAAAATGTCGACTGATCCGTAGGCGCGGACGAATTATAGTGATTTGTTCCAATCCGAGACATAAACAGAGACAAGGATAATCTTTCTAAAAAAGAACTTTCTAAAGAAACGACAAAAATAAAGGATTTCTTTTAATATGAAATGGATATTTCCGTATCTTTTCTTTCCATATATTTCTGACTTATATTTATGAGATGATAAAATATGACAAAAGCTATACCAAGAATTGGTTCACGTAGGAATGGGCGTATTGGTTCACGTAAGAATGGACGTAGAATACCAAAAGGAATTATTCATGTTCAAGCAAGTTTCAACAATACCATTGTAACTGTTACAGATGTACGAGGTCGGGTGGTTTCTTGGGCCTCTGCTGGTACTTCCGGATTCAAAGGGACAAGAAGAGGGACACCCTATGCTGCTCAAGCAGCGGCATTAGATGCTATTCGTACAGTTGTTGGTCAGGGTATGCAACGAGCAGAAGTTATGATAAAAGGTCCTGGTCTCGGAAGAGATGCAGCATTACGAGCCATTCGTAGAAGTGGTATACTATTAAGTTTCGTACGTGATGTAACACCTATGCCACATAATGGATGTCGACCCCCTAAAAAAAGACGTGTGTAGAAATAAGAAAAAAACAGATTTCAAGAGAAATAAATGATTCAATGATCTGATCAAATAATAGTAATAGTATGGTTCGAGAGGAAGTAGCAGGATCCACTCGAACACTACAGTGGAGGTGTGTTGAATCAAGAGTGGACAGTAAACGTCTTTATTATGGTCGTTTCGTTCTGTCCCCGCTTATGAAAG